TAATTCTTCTGAATTTCGAATAGTATTCAAGATCTTCTGTTTTCGATTATCTAATAAATCACTTAATGAAAGTAGATTCTCTTTCCATTCATTTCAAAACTTCCACGATCCCTTCCCGAACCAAACATGAATCTTTCGATTCATTTGGCTCTCACGCTCAATTACTTCAATTTCTTATGGGGAATTTCCATATATATATTCATATTCTATTTTTGAATGTAATGTAATGAGCCTATCCTCTTTTCTCTGTTCATATTCTAAAATAAAAATAGGATCACTAATCCAAGACTAGAACTATATGATTCAGAGGACTCTTCTGACCAAAGAAAAAACATGTAATTGTCAGCAAAGTTGTTTCGTTATTTTCTTCAAATCCAAAAAAATCCTTCTTACTTTATACATAGGTCATCAAATTCAGCATTAGAAATACCCATTTTTTCCAATAACAGGTTCCAATCATTTTATCGACATGAGTGTTATATATCGAAAAAATTTCCAACTATCTGTATTAACATAGTGGTAGAAAGAGTACTATGCCGCGTTTGGACTTCAAATGGAGTAAGCTTTAACCATATTAATGATTCCACATTGTTGTGTTTTTGATAGAGAATCAAAGTAGATTTACCAACAAATTACGAAATGCTATGGTTCTTCCATATGATTTCTTAATTTATTCAGAAGTAATTCGCAGGATCATCCACCTTTCTTGCCGAGTTAGCACGAAAAAAGGTGCAGCCGGTTGAATCCGGCCTATTATTGAAATAAACAACTCGCACACACTCCCTTTCCAAAAAAGATCAATACACCAAGCACTACACTTAGATTTATTGGATTTGTTGCTAAAATATCGGTATTAAACCCGAAACTCCCGGCGAATGGCCAGTGGCCCAAGGAAGCGAAAGAATCAGTTACATTTTTCATAAGATCCCCCTTATAGATAGACTAAAAAATCGAACGGAGTTCCTTTTGTATCACTTCACCCTCTTTTTTTTATTAAAATTCTCACTAAGTCAACAAGAATGAGACTTATTAGAATTAAGTACTAAAGTACTAGGCCTCATGTCAATTGCGACATACCTCGTTTATTGCAAGATTTCCAAAAAAAAAAGGATTCTAGTAAGAGAAAGGAAGCAAGCGAGTCGGTATGCTAATTTCTTATCCTCAAATCAGCTCTTCCCGTAGGCTATTGTCTCAACCAATAAGTAATTGTAGGAGTTAAATCTTGATATAATTCAAAAAAGCAAACGACAAGTCGAAGGCAATAAAATAAGAAAAGAAATACTTATTTTTCCTATTTCTAGGATTCAAAAAATTAAACAAAAGGATTCGCAAATAAAAGCGCTAATGCTACAACCAATCCATAAATTGTTAAAGCTTCCATAAAAGCCAGACTAAGCAATAAAGTACCTCGTATTTTTCCCTCAGCCTCGGGCTGTCTCGCAATACCTTCTACAGCTTGGCCCGCGGCAGTACCTTGTCCCACTCCAGGCCCAATAGAAGCAAGCCCTACGGCCAATCCAGCAGCAATAACGGAAGCAGCAGAAATCAGTGGATTCATGATAAGTTCCTCGCACCAAAATAAAGAAATGGTTAATGATACAATCAACCGATGAATTATAACTTCATTATTCTATCGCTACGACTCATCAAGTTACAATAACTACGAACTCTGAATTGAAGTAAAAATATTAATTATGGAATCTTCAGAACTACTTCAATATCTCTTTTTTAGTTTCTATCCCCCGCGAAGTCTTTGTGAATCCCTACGACTTTAGTTCTTCCATTTCTTTGTTCCGAACCATTCTTGGAAGTCCTCGTTCTTTATTTTATGTGATCTCTTTATTCATTCAATTCGGACGAAACGGAAGGGCTTCTATTGGAATCCCCATCTAAATTGACAGTAGTTAGGGCAAATTAGATATATTATATCTTTAGTTCATATAACTAGTCAATTATAACATATACATGTGTTTCTTCCATGACGTAAACCGATTAATTCGTTTCATCGGATTCTTATAAATCATTCTTCGAAACATCTACAAGAGTTAGCTTATGCTTATAGCCATTAAATTGCATAGACCTAGTTCAACGACCTAGTTCAACCTCCTCTACTAACCCGCCTATTTTTTATGAATCTACTTTATTTGTAAACTTTTTTACTCCTTTTCGTTATCATTATCCTAGATGGAGACAATTTAAAAGGATGAATTCATTAGGCTGAATCGTTGCTTTGATTTTGATTGATCTAAGCTAAGTTCATGCAATTTATTATAATTTTATTTTAGTCAATCGTTGAATTGAATGAAATCAACCGAAACCCGAATTGTTCCATAAACCATCTTTTTTTATTTATTTAATTGTGTATCCATAGTCATAATATCATAAATGCCCTAAAAATTCTTATTCAAATTAAATTATGACTCCTAATATTTACTTTGGAATTGACTGACCAATAGAATATAGAATATTCATTGGAGTGGGGGGGTATGGTCGAAAAATGGGCTAAACGGGAATTTTAGGAAAAAGATCGTTTCGATCTCTTTCCCCTTTTTACAAGAACCCCCCAATATCCGTAATCTTTTTGCTATTATTTCAGATTCTAGATATATACCATGCTATATTTTTCTGTATTTTTTATTTTTAGATTTATGTTCCCTAAGTAGATTATCTTGAGCCACGCATATATTGTGCGTGGGCTAAGATAAATTTTTTTTTTCAAAAATTTCAAAAAAAGAGTCAATGATGGCCCTCCATGGATTCGCCTATATAGGCCGCAGCTAACGTTGCAAAAATAAGGGCTTGAATACCACTTGTAAATAATCCAAGGAACATGACCGGTATAGGAACTACTGAAGGTACTAAAGAAACAAGAACAACAACTACTAATTCATCCGCTAATATATTCCCAAAAAGTCGAAAACTAAGTGATAACGGTTTTGTGAAATCTTCTAAGATATTAATGGGTAAAAGAATTGGAGTTGGTTGAATGTATTTACCGAAATAACCCAATCCTTTTTTGGTAAGACCCGCATAAAAATATGCCACTGACGTGAGTAAAGCTAAAGCAACGGTAGTATTTATATCATTTGTGGGTGCAGCTAACTCTCCATGAGGTAACTGTATTATTTTCCAGGGTAAAAGGGCCCCCGACCAATTAGAAACAAAAATAAATAGAAACATAGTGCCAATAAAGGGAACCCAGGGCCCATATTCTTCTCCAATCTGAGTTTTGCTCACGTCTCGAATGAATTCAAGAACATATTCGAAAAAATTCTGACCGGTAGTCGGAATGGTTTGTGGATTCCGAACAGCTATAGCGGCTGAACCTAATAAGATAGCAATTACAAACCAAGAAGTAATAAGTACTTGAGCATGGACTTGGAAACCCCCTATTTGCAAATAGAAATGTTGGCCTACTTCCACGCCGGATATGTCATATAGCCCTTTTGGTGTGTTGATGGAACATGATAGAACATTCATATTGCCCCCTGACATAAATAGAACTTTAAAAGGAATTATTTTGATTCAACCGGCTCTTTCTTAACTTATATATTTTGTATACTAACCGATCACATAATAATAATAGCCCCTTTTTATCTCTTTTTGAGATTCTAGAATAGTAACCGATTCCAAAAATCTATGGAGTTCAAAAAGTCATTTATCTTATTATTAATCAATAATTTCTTATATAGCTAGAACGGCCCTCACAAATGGCGAATACTAATTTGTTAAGAATTAATCGGATTGAAGCTATAGCGTCATCATTCGCCGGGATCGAAATATCTGCAAGATCCGGGTCACAATTTGTATCGATTAAACAGATCGTTGGGATTCCTAAAGTAATACATTCTCGAAGAGCTGTATATTCTTCTTGCTGATCAACGATTATTACAATATCGGGTAACTCTGTCATATATTTAATCCCACCTAGATATGTTTGCAGGCGGGATAATTGTCTCTTCAATACCGCCGCATCTCTTTTCGGAAGGCGGTTGAGCTTCTCCGTTTTTTGTTCCGTCCTCAAGTCCCTGAACTTATGAAGTCTTGTTTCTGTAGTAAACCAATTCGTTAACATACCGCCGAGCCATTTTTTATTAACATAATGACATCGAGCCTTTATTGCAGCTCGCGCTACTGAATCAGCTGCTTTATTTTTGGTACCAACAATTAAGAATTGTTTTCCCCTACTTGCTGCATCAAAAACTAAATCACAAGTTTCTGATAAAAAACGAGCAGTTCTAGTAAGATTTGTAATATGAATACCTTTACGCCTTGCCGAGATATAAGGTGCCATTCTAGGATTCCACTTCCGAGTACCATGACCAAAATGAACTCCTGCTTCCATCATCTCTTCCAAATTGATGTTCCAATATCTTCTTGTCATTTCTCCCTACACTTCCTCTTTTTAAGAGACGAGGTGCCCTAATAAAATAAATAATTGTTCCGACGGAACCTTCTCTTCTACCGGAGATTGGCTGTTGATACATGACCCAATAAATGAATTCCTTTCTATTCGTTATTATCTTTCTTTATTACTTAATTACCAAATCAAATGAAATGGGTGGACCAAATACAGATAGTTAGCAGGGGTAAATTCACTCTTATGAATCATTAAACCCTAGAAATGGTTGTTCTGATGTATCATGGAAATTCTTTGAAATGCAAGAATTAAATAATTCTCTGTGGTGGAACAAAATATCTCCTATTTCCTCCTCAAATAAATTTCTCTTTTTGATTTCCAAAGGAATGTTGTTATGCTGCCTTGAACGGCGCACTAATCCTCTGAATCCGGTACCGACGGGTATCATCCCTCCCAGAACTACGTTCTCCTTCAGGCCTTTCAACCAATCGATACGACCTCGGAGAGCCGCTTTTGCTAAAACTCGAGTGGTTTCTTGAAAACTCGCTTCGGATATGAAACTTTGAGTATTCAGAGATGCTCTCGTTATTCCCAATAAAACGGCTCGGTAACAAATCGCCTCCTCCAAAGCGCGCCCCGTTCGTTCCGCCCGCCACAACCCAATTAGTTCTCCAGGTGAAAAAACATCAGACATTCCTTCTTCGGAAACCAATACTTTTGATGTTATTTGACGTACAATAATTTCTATATGCCTATTATGAATCTGCACTCCCTGGGATCGATAAACCTTTTGGATCTTATTAACCAGAGAGATGCGACTCTGCACTATAGTTAGCTCAGCACCAATCAAGAATCCCCAAGGAATTCCAAGAATTCTTGTTATACGCCCATTCCAATCCTCAACTCTCTTTTCTAGGTTCATCGATATTGAATCAATTGAACGTACTTCTAACACTTGTTCCACTTTTGGAAGACCCTGTGTTATATCACCAGATTTCGATTTTTCATATATAAATGTAACTAATGTATCCCCTTTGTAAAGGATTTCCCCATAATGGCCATGAACGGTTGCTCCTGGAGTGGCCAAATAAGGCTTAGTTGATCTTATTACTACAGAGTCGACTTGAACAATTAGAATTTGACCTGATTTTAGGTAGGGTCCCTTTTTGGCTATATATACATTTTCACAAATAAACTGCCCAAGACTAATTATTGTGGATGTCTCTTCACAATAATTATGATGGAAAAAATACCAATTCAAATTGAATGGATTCAAAATGATGTTACTGCTACTACATGGAGCGGGATTATAAATTCTCCCGCTTTCGTCCATTAAAGAATATTTAAGTATTCGAAAAGTCTGTTTTAAATTTTCAAGTTGCAAATATTTAGTTATCAAGATCCGATTCTGGGTTCTTAAAAAATAAATATTTGCAACTTGAAAAATGGTTCCTAAAGGACCCAAGAATTTCCTAATTGGAATTAGGGGCTCTCTTTTAATTGATTCTTTTATCACATTGTGATATTTTACATTGTTAAATGGGCCCATTCGAGAACAGTTGGATGATGACAAAATTATCAAAGATTGGCATTCCTTATTTTTATTCAACAACGTACGAATAGTTCCTTGATTTTGGCTAAGTGATTGTTTAATTCTTGCCTTTGCCTTGGAATAAAACGGATTAATAGTGGTACAATCTGATCCATTATCAGAGATCAATCCTGAACCTGACGGATCATTTCTTTTTCCGGTACACATAATAGGGGGTTGGACTAAGTCGATTCTTAGGAAATCTCGAATTAAACCATTTATCCTTACTTCAACAAAGGAAGCACAAGCCTCTCCGGCAGAAGAACTTTTTTCGTCTTGGTCCCAATTCAAAACTAAACAAGTCCGAACTAATTGAATACTTGTGTCGGAAATTCCCCAAATTGGTTTGCCATTTCCACGAAGGATATAATTGACAACTCGGAGTTTCATATTATCCCTTTCCTGTAACAGATCCCCTGGGAAAGGTGTTGCTAAATTTATACCGTCTTTGATTTCATATGTGACTACAGGTCGAACCAAAATAAAATGCCTTTTCTTAGTAGGTGTGATCCGTTGGATATAGATCCCACTTTTCCATTTTTTCGATTCTGTTTTTCCCACTCCTGGGGGTATCAAGATGCCACTATGTCGGGCTATCTTATCTATCTCTCCAGGAAAATAGATATCCCCGGAAAAGATTTTGAGTTCGATTTTTTTTTTTTTTCTCTCCACTCGGACCAAGCCGCCGACTCGGCTTCTTATATTTAAAGAGATTCGTGTATCTATTCCAATGATACTATTGTTCCGCACCATTATGGAAGAAGATCCGGGCAAAATATGCACTTCTTCGGGAATGAAAAAAAACCGATCTACTTTCATTTGATATTTTGGCTTAAATTCTTTAACTCCTCGATACTCGACCAAATCCTCTTTTTTGACAAGTGAATGCGCCTCTACAGTCCCATATTTAGTAATCCCCGAGCTGTTTCTTCTGTATCGGGGATCATCAAAATAAGCAAGAATACTATTTCTACGGAAAATTCCATTTATGGGTATTTGTATTTCAATCGAGCTACCGGAATCGGAATGGGGCGGTTGTTCTTTCTCTCGTTCTCGAATTGATTGGAATGGAATAATGAATCTATTTCTTCGCCTCTTTGCTAATAAATAGGAATTCTCGAGGAGAATAGCAGGATATATGAGATTACAATGACCAGTCCATATGATTCGATTAAGTTCTGAATAATTAGGAATCCCGCCTTCTTTTTTATCAGAAAGAGAAAGATCCGAGCGGAAGAGTTTATGTCTCACTTGATCATTAATCAGAGGGAGACTCGAAATATATTTTCGTTCGACAGAAATAGAATGCGCGTTTATTTGATCTTGATCCTTGTGGAGCGAAAAGGGAACTATACTAGATTCGCACGAACCTCCTGATAATACCCATAAATGACTTGTTTTTGGTAAGAGATGAACATTGCCATATGTAAATTCCGGTGCATGGTATACATCAGTACTCCAGTGCATTTCTCCTTCTGAATCCGAATAAATATGTTTTCGAACCCTCTCTTTAAAATTAAAAGTGTATGCTCCCGCGCGAATTTCAGCA